TTTACAATTTTTACTTCGGTATTATATTGCTCAATACGTTCACGGATAATTTTACTAATTTCATCTGCACGAATGCTTACCATGAATATTTCTTAATTTGCTTCTTTTTAGAACAAAAAAAATAATGCCTATACTCTAGATTATAGTAGAACGACTAATCAGTTCTTTTTGTCGTTCATTGCCCCAAACATGCGAATATTAGTATCGATGGTACGTAAATGTAACCCCCGGTCGGTTAAGCAACTAAACAAAGTTCCGAGAGCTCCTTCTAACGCTTGTTGTAAAACTCGCTCTTGGACTTCCTGAATTGCCTTTTGTTGTTCAAACTGAATGGTTTCATTTTTGTAATTTTCTAATTGTTCCAAAGTTGTATTAATTGAATTAATTAAATTCAATTTTTCTCGTTCTATCTCAGAATAACCATTCACTCGAAACCGATCTGCTTCTTTTTCTACTTTCCTTAAGTGGGCCCGGGCTTTTTCCAGCTGTTCAATGGCGCCTTCCCGTAGTTCTTCTGAATTTCGAATAGTTCTCAAGATTCTCTGTTTTCGATTATCTAATAAATCACTTAACACTCCCTTTCCAAAAAAAATTAATACACCTAGAACTACACTTAGATTTATTAGATTTGTTGCTAAAATATCGGTATCAAACCCGAAACTTCCGGCGGATGGCCAGTAACTCAAGCAAAGAAAAGAATCGGTTATATTTTTCATATGATCGCATCTCCTCTTATGGATAGACGAATTTTCTTTCTACGATTCCTATTTTTCGATTTTTTATTAGTTTTTTTATATTTGATTGTATATATTATTAATTAATTATTATTCTATTTCTATTTTTAAAAATATTTAATTATTTTAATATTTAATTAAAAAAATAATAATAAAATTTGCATGTCGTACTTATATTAATATTCTTACTAATAATTAAAATTAGTAAGAATATTTATATAATTTAGTAAGAAGAATTATTATTATATATATCTATATTAGATCCTATATTAGATCTATATTAGAGAATTATAGAATATATTTATTACTATTAATAATAATTAATAAATATATTCTATATTTTGAATTGGTTAGTCAATTGTAAGATTCCCCATAAGAATGATACTTATTAGAATAGAATTCTATACTATTTCTTATGTCAATTGAAAAATCTCTAGTTGTTTTCAACACTTTCTAAAAAAAGGGGAAGAAGGCGAATCAGTATGTTAATTCCTCACCCATAAATCCGTCCTTCCCCCGTGTTATGAAGAAAAAATTGTACGAGTGAAATCTTAATATAATTTGAAAAAAAAAAAGTAAGAGCAGTAAAGAAAGTCCACGGAAAAAAGAATATGTATTTTTATCTTTCTATTTTGAAAAGATAAGATTAAACAAAGGGATTCGCAAATAAAAGAGCTAATGCTACAACCAGCCCATAAATAGTTAAAGCTTCCATAAAAGCCAGACTAAGTAATAAAGTACCCCTTATTTTGTCCTCTGCTTCCGGTTGTCGCGCAATCCCTTCTACAGCTTGCCCTGCAGCTGTGCCTTGACCAACTCCAGGTCCAATGGAAGCAAGCCCGACGGCCAACCCAGCAGCAATAACAGAAGCAGCAGAAATTAGCGGATTCATGATAAGTTTCTCCTATTCCAAATAAAAAAAAGAAAAGAAATAGTTAATAATATAATCAACCAAGAAATTATGACTTTATTATTTCATTCTTCATATTTATCTTTATCTAGTCAAAGTGTAATTGAAATTTCAAACTGAAATAATAATATTTATTGCACTATGCAAATTACTTCGATATTTATTTTTTCTTTTCTACCCATGTAGTTTTTTGTGAATACATACAATTTATGTTCTTATCTTAAATTAAATTCTTCAATTTTCGAACCTTTATTTAAAATTCTTCTTTCTTTAATTTCATTTTTTTAGTCATTTCATATTCTATTCCAAATTACAACAGATGAAACGGAAGGGCTTTGTTTTTTGAATCCCCGTCTAAAATAGCAGGACAAATTTAGATATATAGTCATATATAACTAGTGAAGATCTAATATGACATATACATGTGTTTCTTCCATACCGTAAACCAATTAGTTGTGTCTTATATTCAATCGGATTTGAGAATTATTCTTTGAAACCTACACAAAAGTAAAGAGTTGTCTTATATCGATTAGATTATATATAAATCAAGTTTGACTCCCCTACCTTTTATTTTATTATTATAGTACATACATTACACTAAATCGTATAGGTATTTTATTTATACCTTATCCTTATTGCAATTGCATCTTTCTTTTTTGGGGGGTGGAGAATCCTTTTGATTTTTTTTTTGAAAGTAGATTATCATGAGCCGCACCTACTTTGTGGAGGGCTAACCTCAAAAAATACTTATTTCGATAACTCATCAATGATGCCCTTCGATGGATTCACCTATATAAGCCGCAGCTAAAGTAGCAAAAATAAGAGCTTGAATACCACTTGTAAATAATCCAAGGAACATAACAGGTATAGGAACTACTAAAGGTACTAACGAAACAAGAACAACAACTACTAATTCATCAGCTAATATATTTCCGAAAAGTCGAAAACTAAGCGATAAGGGTTTTGTGAAATCTTCTAAGATGTTAATCGGTAAAAGGATTGGAGTTGGTTGGATGTATTTACCAAAATAAGCCAATCCTTTTTTTGAAATACCCGCATAGAAATATGCTACTGACGTAAGTAAAGCTAATGCAACAGTAGTATTTATATCATTAGTGGGTGCAGCTAACTCTCCATGAGGTAACTTTATAATTTTCCAAGGTAAAAGAGCCCCTGACCAATTGGAAACAAAAATAAATAGAAACAGAGTTCCAATAAATGGAACCCACGGACCATATTCTTCTCCAATCTGAGTTTTGCTCACGTCTCGAATGAATTCAAGGACATATTCAAAGAAATTCTGACCGGAAGTGGGAATAGTTTGCGGATTTCGAACAACTAGAATGGTTGAAACTAATAAGATAGCAATTACAACCCAAGAGGTAATAAGTACTTGAGCATGCACTTCAAAATCCCCTATTTGCCAATACAGATGTTGACCTACTTCCACAGCAGATATATCATATAATCTGTTTAATGTGTTGATGGAACATAATAGAACGTTCATATTTGCCCTCTAAAATAAAAAAATATAACTTGAAAGGGAATTATTTTGATTCAACCATTTCCTTTTTTACTTTCATTTTGTATTTTGAATACCTACTCATCACATAATCTTTCGGTTTGTTCTTTTTGCACAATTTTAGAATTAATAAAATAAATAATAATAAAATAATAGATTCTATAAATCTATGAATCCCCCCACCACACCAAGTCTAAAAATTTATTTATCTTATTATTAATTATTAATCAAAAATTTTGTATATAGCTAGAACGACCCTCACAAATTGCAAATACTAATTTGTTAAGAATTAATCGGATTGAAGCTATAGCATCATCATTAGCTGGAATCGAAATATCTGCGAGATCGGGGTCACAATTTGTATCGATTAAACAAATTGTTGGAATTCCCAAAGTGATACATTCTCTAAGAGCCGTATATTCTTCTTGCTGATCAACGATTATTACAAGATCGGGTAACCCCGTCATATATTTTATGCCACCCAGATATGTTTCCAAATGAGATAATTGTCTCTTCAACGTAGCGGCATCTTTTTTTGGCAGAGAGTTTAGTTTACCCGTCTTTTGTTCCGTTCTCAAGTCCCTGAACTTACGAAGTCTTGTTTCTGTAGTATACCAATTCGTTAACATACCGCCGAGCCATTTTTTATTAACATAATGACATCGAGCTCTTATTGCAGCCCGTTTTACTGAATCGGCTGCTTTTTTTTTTGTACCAACAATTAAGAATTGTTTTCCTCTGCTTGCTGCATCAAAAACCAAATCACAAGCTTCTGATAAAAAACGAGCAGTTTGAGTAAGATTTATAATATGAATACCCTTATGCTTTGTGGATATATAAGGTGCCATTCGAGGATTCCATTTCCTGGTATCATGGCCAAAATGAACTCCTGCTTCCATCATCTCTTCAAAAGTTATGTTCCAATATCTTTTTGTCATTTATCCCCACACTTTTTTTTTTTAATTGATAAAAAAAAAAAGAGACCTGTTATTCTGAAATAGAAATAATTAATTGTTCCGATGGAACCTTCTCTTTTATTGAAGATTGGCTGTTAATACATAATTAAGCCATGCATTTTTTTCTATTTATTATACTTACTTTATTACGAAATCAAATGACTGCATTTAAAGGGATGAATCTAATCTGCTTTATAGGAAGCATTAAATCCTAGATTTCGAATGTATCACATAAATTCTTTGACATGAAAAAAATCAAATAATTTTCTGTGATGGAACAAAAGATTTCTAATTTCTACTTCGAATAAATTCTTTTTTTTTTCCAAGGTAATCTTGTTCTGTTGCCCTGACCGCGAACGGTGCGTTATTCTTTTGAACCCGGTACCAACGGGGATCATTCCCCCTAAAACAACATTCTCTTTAAGACCTTTCAACCAATCGATACGACCCCGAAGAGCGGCTTTTGCTAAAACTCTAGCAGTTTCTTGAAAACTCGCTTCGGATATGAAACTTTGAGTATTCAGAGATGTTTTTGTTATTCCCAATAATAAAGCTCGGTAACAAATTGCTTCTTCCAAGGCACGCCCCGTTCGTTCGGCTCGCAATAATCCAATTAGTTCGCCAGGTAAAAATACATTAGACATTCCATCTTCTGAAACCAAGACTTTGGATGTTATTTGACGCACAATAATTTCTATATGTCGATTATGGATGTGTACTCCCTGGGATCGATAAACCTTTTGGATTTTATTAACCAAAGAAATACGACTTTGCGCTATAGTTAGCTCAGCACCAATCAAGAATCCCCAGGGAATGCCGAGAATTCTTGTTATACACTCGTTCCAAGCATCAATTCTTTTTTCTAGATTCATCGATATTGAATCAATCGAACGTATTTCTAATATCTGTTCCACTTTTGGAAGACCTTGTGTTATATCACCGGATCTCGATTTTTCATATATAAATGTAACTAATATATCTCCTTCATAAAGGATTTCTCCATAATGGCCATGAATGGTTGCTCCTGGAGTCGCCAAATAAGGGTTAGCCGATCTTATTATTACAGAATCCTTTTGAACAGTTAGAACTTGACCCGATTTTAGTTTTAAATGTGGTCCATTTTTCGTTTGAGCTATACATATATTTTCACAAAGAAATTGTCCAAGACTAATTATTGTAAGAGTTTTTTCACAAAAATTATGATGGAGAAAATACCAATTCAAATGGAATGGATTTAAAACGATGTTACTGTATAGATCGGGTTTAAAAATTTTCTCGTTTTCGTCCATTAAATAATATTTAATTACTTGAAAGGTTTCCTTTAATTTGTCAAGTTGCAAATTTTTAGTTATGGAGATCTGATTATGAGTTATTAAACGAGAAAATGAATAAAAATTTGCAATTTGAAGGGCTATCCCTAAAGGGCCTAACGAATTCTTAATTGGAATTATAGGATCTTTTTTTATCCCATTAGGATCTTTTACGTTGTTGAAAGGTCTCATTTGAAAACAATTAGATGAGGACAAAATTATCAAAGATCGGCCCTTATTTCTATTCAACAACATACGAATAGTTCCGTGATTTTGGCTAAATGATTGTTGAATTTTTGTCTTGGAATGAATAGATAAAAAGGGATTTCTATTGATCCGATCCGAGATCAATCCTAAACCAGATGGGTCATTCCTTTTTCGGATATATGAAGTATGAGATTTCACTAAGTCAATTCTTAGGAAATACTCAATTAAACCATTTGTACTTACTTCAACAAAGGAAGCGAGGGCCTCGTCAATAGAAGAACTTCTTTTGTCTTGAGCCCAATTCAAGACTAAACAAGTCCGAACTAATTGAATCCTTGTGTCGGAAATTCCCCGAATGGATTTTCCATTTCCATAAAGAATATAATTGATAACTTTAAGTTCCAGATTATCCTTTTCCTGGAACAGATCTTGGGGAAAAAGTTTTACAAAATTGATACTGTCTGGTATTTCATATAGAATTACAGGTCGAACCAAAACAAAATACTTTTTCTTGGTAGTTGTGATCCATTGGACATAGGTCCAATTGTTCAGTTTTTTTGATTCCTTCCATTTTTTTTTTTTTACCGTTCGGGGTGGTATCAAGATGGCACTGGGTCGGGATATCTTATCCATCTCTCCGGGAAAATGGATATTTCCAGAAAATATTTTTAATTCCATTTTTTTTTTTTTCTTTTCCAATCGGACCAAGCCTCCTACTCGACTTCTTATATTTAAAGTGATTGGTGTTCCTATTCCAACGAGACTATTATTTCGTACCATTATAGAAGAAGATTCGGGTAAAATATGCACTTCTTCGGGAATAAAAAAAAATCGATCTACTTTGATTTGATATTTTGGCTTTAATTCTTTGATTCCTCGATACTCAATTAAATCTTCTTTTTGAAAAATGGACTGAATTCCGATAGTTCTATATTTAGTAATTCCTGAACTCTGTCTTCTGTATTGAGGATCATCGAAAGAAGCAAAAATACTATTTCTATGAAAAATACCATTGATAGGTATTTCAATCGAGACACCAGAAGGTGGCGTTAGTTCGTTCTTTCGTTCTTGAATCGATTGGAATGGAATAAGAAATCTATTTCTTCGCCTTTTTGCCAAAAAAGAAAAAGTATTGTGAAAAATAGCAGGATACGTCAAATGACAATGATCCATACATAGGATTTGATTAAATATGGAATAATCGGTAATCTTCCTTTCTTTTGTACCAAAAGTATTGAAATTCAATAATTTATTTTTTACTTGATCATTACTTACTGAAAGGTTAGAAATATTTGTTTTTGTGGTAGAAAGAGAATGAATGTGAATTTGATCTTGATCCTTGCGAAGTAAAAAATGGATTGCATCAGACCTGCACGACTTTCCTGATAATACCCATAAATGACTTGTTTTTGGTAAGATATGTACATTACTATACATAAATTCGGATGCATGGTATACATCGGTACTCCAATGCATTTCCCCTTCTGAGTCAGAATAAATATGTTTTCGAACCTTTTCTTTCAAATTAAAAGTAGATGTTCCCGCGCGGATCTCGGCAATCACTTGCTCTGATTTTACATATTGATCATTTTGAACTAATAGAAAACTTTTTGGTGGAATAATCACGTTATGTATAATATCGTCACTTTCAATAGTTACATACAAGTCTATATTACATAAAAAAGCAGGATATCCATGACGTGTACGTGTAGGGTTAACTAAATCCTCATTAAATTTTATTTTTCCATTCGAGGGGGCTCGCACATATTCTGCAGTACCCCCTGTGAATACTCCACCAGTATGAAAAGTTCTTAATGTTAGTTGAGTGCCCGGTTCTCCAATAGATTGACCAGCTATAATA